ATAGAAAATTCTGAAAATTCCTGTAATAGGGGTTCTCTCGATTATTGGCTTCGGGCTAGAAACCGAAGATTGGGTAAAATGTGAATCCGACGGGTTGTTTATAATAATTCAGGAAGCGGATTCTCATAGTCCCAAAATTCAATTAAATTAGACGTGAAATCAAAAAATTTTTCCTTTGTGTTTGGAGTTATATTTTTTGAATCTTTTTTTCATTTTAAGGAATTGGTTAGTCGTCCAGTAATAAGTAACAGTAGTACATAGTATTCGATGAAAGAAAGAGAACAACGAATAAAATAATAATCAATATTTGCAATGCACGCATTATTGTTGTTATATTAGACTCAAAGGATTAATTAAAAGAATGGGGCTTTAAAATATGGAAAGATAAAATGTAGAACCTAGTTTCGAGTGATCTGATCGTGGGATACTTTTTTCTTTTTATTCAAGATTTTTTGGGAATGAACCCACTACTGAAAATCTAATTAGTTCGAATAAAATTTAAATAAAGGGTATTTTAAGGTCATTCATTCTTAAGCGATTCGAAGAACATTTCATTTTTGAAATGAAGTTACACAACATAGTTTTTTTATATATTAAATATATATATATAAATTTTTTTATATATTTTATCTTTCTAATTATTTAGAATCCGCTTAATAGATTTATATATTAATTTAAAATAATTTTAAAATTATTGTTTATAATCTGAATATTAGTTTTTTCAACTCAAGAGTTGTCCAATGAATCTGTTGATTCGGAATCGCGGGATAGAGAGACAGATGACGAATTTATTTCTTACCTATGTCACGAGATTTTTGTTAGTATCATCTATAATGATAATAATTGATGAATCAAAAATTTTCAATTGAATTTATTCTTTCAATTGGTATTTTTACTTATCCATCCGCGTATCTTTCTAAAATAGAAACTTAGGGAAAGGGAAGTGCTTTATAAACATATGGATAAAAATAACGTATTTCATTTAGCCCCGTCATGCCTACTATAACTAGTTATTTCGGTTTTCTACTAGCAGTTTTAACTATAACCTCAGCTCTATTTATCGGTTTGAACAAGATACGACTTATTTGATTGAAATTAATTGAATGCACAATTCAAAAAAAGAAACATTTATGTGCTATTCCATATATTCTAGAGTTCTTTACCTTGTCAATTGAATTTGCAATTCTTGGTCGTCATTGAGATTCATGGGCAATACAGATTAATATTTTTAGGATAGATATTACCTCTCCTTTTCCTCGTTCAACTAAATTGAAATGATTGAAGTTTTTCTATTTGGAATCGTATTAGGTCTAATTCCTATTACTTTGGCTGGATTATTTGTAACCGCATATTTACAATACAGACGTGGTGATCAGTTGGATCTTTGATTAATTAACAGATCTTTTTTAGATTGACCTCCTATAAAGCAAGTAGGAGGTCCAATTTTTATTTCTGTTCAATTATTTCAGTGTAATTTTTGATCTAACAATACCAAGAATCGAACCACGCTCTGTAGGATTTGAACCTACGACATCAGGTTTTGGAGACCTACGTTCTACCGAACTGAACTAAGAGCGCTTTATTTATTATCAAACTAAATGCAACCCTACCCTAATATATCTTGCATACATATATTATGATATAGAATATCATAAAATTAAATAAAAAAAAGATTGATTCTGTATATGTATGTTCAATTTTTATGGATCTCAATTGATTCCTCGTTACTGTTCAGAAGATAAGTAATAGGTAGGGATGACAGGATTTGAACCTGTGACATTTTGTACCCAAAACAAACGCGCTACCAAGCTGCGCTACATCCCTTTCAATTGGTCTACAGTGTCATTGTAGAGAACCCCTGTCTTGTTTTCCACATTTTTTATTTATTTCCTCTATTGGTATACACAAATTATCTTGCCATTTCTTCTTTTTTGTCTCATATCATAGCATAGCATAGAACATATATAAAATATAATAATTTGAATTAGGAATTCCGCGTACAATACAGGTGGTTATTAACTATATATACATTTAATCGTATGTAATACCATTACGTATTACATTACCATTATGTATTACAAATTACTATAAAGTAGGAGGGTTTAAAATGCGAGATCTAAAAACATATCTCTCCGTGGCACCGGTAGTAAGTACTCTATGGTTCGGGTCTTTAGCGAGTCTATTAATAGAGATCAATCGTTTATTCCCAGATGCGTTGGTATTCCCATTTTTTTCATTCTAGTTATTGACTTGGGAAGGGGTGAAGAAGATTAGAAAAACAATCAAATATCTGTGACTAATCCCCTTCCCCTTCTTTTCTTTTTTTTAGAGTTTTTAGACTTAGAATAAGTTAGAAAAGAGAAAGAATAAAAGTGGATTCAACCTCAGTCAAACTCGGACTCGGCGCCGGGTTCCAATTGAATTAATAAAAGAGTGAGAACGGAAATGAAAATGGGATGGCTAGGGCAACAATATCATACAAGATACTTAAACGAAAAACTGCACTGCGATTCTAAATTTATAAATCGTTGTATTACTACTATAAATTTGATTTCAACGAAATCTTTCATAATTTTATTTCGAGTTACCAACTTCTTTTTTTTCTTTCTTCTTTTCTTCATTTTGGATCGGAAAATGGAAGAGTTGTGTGAATAAAAAATCCAAGGGAGGTTCATGGCCAAGGGTAAAGATGCCCGAGTAACGGTTATTTTGGAATGTACTCGTTGTGTTCGAAACGGTGTTAATAAGGAATCAATCGGCATTTCCAGATATATTACTCAAAAGAATCGACACAATACACCTAGTCGATTGGAATTGAGAAAATTCTGTCCCCGTTGTTACAAACATATGATTCATGGGGAGATAAAGAAATAGATGGAACCGATCGTCTGTGTGTCACCCTTTTCCAATCCAAGGAAGATGAAAAATTACATATATTAGACATATTTTATATTAAAATATAAAAAAACCAAATCCTATTTCTTAATTCTAAATCATTTTAGATCCGATCGAAATAGGATTTTCGGGAATTTTGGGATAAGGAATAAACAAACCATGGATAAATCCAAGCGACTCTTTCTTAAATCCAAACGATCTTTTCGTAGGCGTTTGCCCCCGATTCAATCGGGGGATCGAATTGATTATAGAAACATGAGTTTAATTAGTCGATTTATTAGTGAACAAGGAAAAATATTATCTAGACGGGTAAATAAATTGACCTTAAAACAGCAACGCTTAATTACTATTGCTATAAAACAAGCTCGTATTTTATCTTTGTTACCTTTTCTTAATAATGAGAAACAATTTGAAAGAAGCGAGTCGACCGCTAGAACTATAGGTCTTAGAACCAGGAATAAATAGGCTTACTCTTCAATTGAATTAAAATTATAATCCAAACTCAACCGCGGATTGATGCTTTGTTCTAAAAAGACGAGAATCTCGATTTGATTGTGGTGTCGTAAGAAAAAAAAAAGAATCGGGGAAGAAGAATAAATCTTTTTTTTATTGAACATATTTGCTAATTTTGAACACTTTATCATATTATCATATTTTATCATACTAATTTCTACTCTACCTTCTCGGAGTTCATTCTCCAGAGAACTCCATTTTAAACATTCCGCTGGATTCTTTCCAATCTTTTGATTTTCTAATCTCATTGGAAACCATATAAAGACAATTTCTATTTAATATAGCGATTTGGGCAAGTATTTTACGATTAAGAAGCAACTGCTTCTTGTACAAATTGTGTATGAATCTGCTATAACTGTAGTATACCTTATTATATCGAATTACTGCATTTATTCGAGCGATCCACAAATGGCGAAAATTTCTTTTTAGCTTACCTCTATCCCGATAAGCTGAAGCCAAAGCTCTTATTTTCTGTTGAGTAATAGTTCGAGTAAGTCTTGAATGAGCCCCTCGAAAGCTTGATGCAAATAAACGAATTTTTGTTCTACGTCTCCGAGCTATATATCCTCGTTTAATTCTAGTCATTGAATAAATGAAATGCAACTTTGATGAATAACTAATTGATTTCCTTTCTTTCAGTTATTCCTTTCTCCTTTCCGAGTCTATTAATAACAAAACGTATTTTTCCAATGTATAAAATCAAAATTCCACTGGCTTTTGCTACTATAACCTTCCCGACCACGATTTCTTTTTTTGTTCTAGGGATTTCACCTTAAAATACGAAATTGTATTGATACCTAGTATCAAAAAAAAATAGAAATTGATAAAGAAATAGCGGGTTCCTTCGTTTCTATGGTTACCTCTTAAACGGTGAGGTCCTCTCTATACACCGGAGCTCCTTCTTTCATTTCATCAATGTTATTGTTAACTTGTACAGTTCACCCTCTTTGGCTCTACCCATGAATTAGCTAGTAATCGGTCTTTCACAACGAGATCCACCTATACAGTAACGGTATTTAATTATGAAGATTTGTTGGGTAGCTGACCCTCTTAGTCCGCTCTTGGAAGAATAAGGCCACAATCTTTCGGTTAAATAGGATTTCCTCTGCTTAATGGATAAGCATTTGTTACCAATGGGGGATTCTTTTTCATCTAAAATGGAAAATTAGGGGTGATTGGATTTTCACCAATAGAAACCATAAATTTGATACACAATAAAAGGATACGATAAATCTTTTTTATTTATTTTTAGGTAGTGAACGGGGTTGTTCCATTCATTCTATCCTCTTCACTGGTACTGATCACTGATACGGGAAAAGTTTTGTACTTTCTTTTGTCCCGGTCCATGGTCTGAACGAGTCGCACATACACCCTAGTACATGTTCCTCGACGCTGAGGGCATCCCCGAAGGGCGGGCGATTTCGTAACATTTCTGATTGGCTGTCTTGTGTTTCTAATAAGTTGTTTAATAGTTGGCATGTTGAATTGTATACATAATGAGTTGGTTTAGATCAATCCTAACCGGATGATTATGAATTACTTCTCTATTCTATATTAATAGTAATAGAAAAGATTATATTAACCCCCCCCCGGTAAGAAGATAAAATCTAAAATTGCGGATTTGCGTGAAATCCCTGCTATTTTTTATTCAACCGCTACAAGATCAACAATTCCATGAGCTTGGGCTTCTGTTGCTGACATAAAAACATCCCTTTCCATGTCTTCGGATACAACCCATAAGGGTTTGCCTGTTCTTTGTACATAAACCCTTGTGATGGTTTCGCGCAGCTTCAGTAGTTCTTCCGCTTCCAGGATAAATTCTCCCGTTTGTGCCTCATAAAAAGAACTAGCGGGTTGATGGATCATTACCCTGATGATTTAATAAATGGTTTTCTCTATCTCGCATGATGAGTCAAAGATAATAAAAAAAAAGATAGGATTAACAACCGTACAGGCATCCTTTGTGCATTGCATACGGCTCCACAATGGAATTCATTTTTTTTTTACCTTCCATCGAAGGAATAGAAAAAAGAGGCTCTATCAGACCCGGATCAGTAAATGATCCAATAACCACCCTTCCTTTTTTTTAGTAATTTTAAAATACTATGATGGTTCCGTTGCTTTATTATTTCGTTTGTTATTCAGCAATCCCAAGGTTTCTTTTTTTTTTTTTTCAATTTTTAAATAAATATAAATATTTCGTATTATTTCATAACAGAAATATTATTAAGAGTCTTCCGTCGTGAAAACAAAAAAGTTTGTAACGCTGAAAGAGGCCTCCGATAAATCAGATAAAATCGGAAATGCTTTTTATCTCATACTACTCTTTCGATACATAATCTAATGGTTTAGGTTTAGAAAAAAAAACAATAAAAAAAAATTCTCATATCGAATTCAAAGTGCCATGCTATTATTACTTAATATTCATATTTTATATTGCGAAGGCATAGTTTTTTTTTGTCTCAAATAAAAAACTCATTGGCGCCAAGCGTGAGGGAATGCTAGACGTTTAGAAATTTCTCCTCCGACCAGAATAAAAGATCCCATTGAAGCGGCTAATCCCATGCATATTGTCTGTACATCTGGTCGCACAAATTGCATAGTATCATAAATAGCTACTCCGGGTATTACCCATCCACCGGGAGAGTTTATAAATAAATACAGATCTTTGGTATCATCCTCTATACTGAGATATACCATAAGACCAATAAGTTGATTCGAGATCTCGCTATCAACCTCTTGGCCTAAAAAAAGTAATCTTTCTCGATAAAGTCGGTTGATTAGGATAAAATTGTATCCCTTAAGAACCGTGCGGGCACCTTTTGATACATACGGTTCAAAAAAAAATAGCGAAAAAAAGAATCAATGTTTAGATTCTAGCCTTCTTTAGAGGACTCTTTCTAACTTCTAATGAAGGGGCTTTTTCTTCCCTTCCATTTTTCAAGAAATAAGAGTTTTGGCTTTTGGCCCGCGGTCGTTTATCTATACTATAAATTTCAATAAATAAAAAACCAATTCATTAAATTTATCGAACTAACTTTTCATTGATGTATTGTTTTGTTTCATCGAGATAAAATTAAAATTGCGATGTCATTTTCTTGTTCCCGAATGGTCTTCTTCAATTCTTTTAGGTTTATGCTCTACTCCGAGTAAAGATCTGCCCGATTTGGATTTGCACATATAGGACAAATGCCCCTATAGCATGTCTTTTTGCTACGACTTCTTTTTTTTTTCAATTTATTTCAGGCTTTTAACCAAATATTCAACCAACGTATTCATCATATTACTGGATTGATTAACAGTTTTATATCAATGCCATTTATAAATAGAATATAATACAAGTAGTAATCATAAAATAGATAGATTCCAAATTTAGTTTTTTCTAAGCGGAGCCTGGATACTTCATTTTATCAGTCCAACCAAGCAAACCATAAATTATTCTAATTGATAATATCAATCTGGATACCCCCCCCAAAACTAGATCTAATTGAACTTCACGCTCCAAATTTTTGATAATTCAATCAATCTGTCTTGGGCGAAAGAGAGGATATCTCGATCGGGAGAGAGAACGGGGAAATACCATATGACCCAATATATCTGACAAGTCGCACTATACGTCAACCCACGATGCATCTTCCTCTCCAGGACTTCGAAAAGGTACTTTTGGAACACCAATAGGCATTAAAAGAAAAAAATTAAGTACTATAAGCTCACTTTGATGTGGAAGCGTAACAACGGGTTTATTGTCTTAATAAATAAGATGGGCCTTTATCGGATTTTATCTTTTAGCATATTTTATACAGAGATTGAATAAGTTCACAAAAAAGGAAGACAGAATGAATAAAGGAAAATTCTTCCGAATAGGTTTTTTGAATGATGAACAAATCCGTATACATTCACTCATATAAACATAGGATCAACTCCCATCCACCATTGCGTATTGGTACTTATCGAGTATAGAATAGATCTGCTTCTTTTTGTTCCTACGAATAGAATTCTTCCATTATTACTAAAAGAATAGACCAAATATTAATCCTTTCGCCAATGGAATCCCCTGAGGGGAGGTCCATAGCATAGTTTTTTTCAGTGCAATAAAGTTAGATAGTGTCTATTTTTCGTTGATAAAGGGGTATTTCCATGGGTTTGCCTTGGTATCGTGTTCATACGGTTGTATTGAATGATCCCGGTCGTTTGCTTTCTGTTCATATAATGCATACAGCTCTAGTTGCTGGTTGGGCCGGTTCAATGGCTCTATACGAATTAGCAGTTTTTGATCCCTCTGATCCTGTTCTTGATCCAATGTGGAGACAAGGTATGTTCGTTATACCCTTCATGACTCGTTTAGGAATAACCAATTCTTGGGGGGGTTGGAGTATCACAGGAGGGACTATAACAAATCCGGGTATTTGGAGTTACGAAGGTGTGGCCGGAGCACATATTGTGTTTTCTGGATTGTGCTTCTTGGCAGCTATCTGGCATTGGGTGTATTGGGATCTAGAAATATTTTGTGATGAACGTACAGGAAAACCCTCTTTGGATTTGCCGAAGATTTTTGGAATTCATTTATTTCTCTCAGGGGTGGCTTGCTTTGGTTTTGGCGCATTTCATGTAACAGGATTGTATGGTCCGGGAATATGGGTATCCGATCCTTATGGATTAACCGGAAGGGTACAATCTGTAAATCCTGCGTGGGGTGTCGAAGGGTTTGATCCTTTTGTTCCGGGCGGAATAGCCTCTCATCATATTGCAGCAGGTACATTGGGCATATTAGCGGGCCTATTCCATCTTAGTGTTCGTCCGCCCCAACGTCTATACAAAGGATTACGTATGGGAAATATAGAAACCGTCCTTTCGAGTAGTATCGCTGCTGTCTTTTTTGCAGCTTTTGTTGTTGCTGGAACTATGTGGTATGGTTCAGCAACAACCCCGATTGAATTATTTGGGCCCACTCGTTATCAATGGGATCAGGGATACTTCCAGCAAGAAATATATCGAAGAGTTGGTGCCGGGCTAGCCGAAAATAAAAGTTTATCGGAAGCTTGGTCTAAAATTCCAGAAAAATTAGCTTTTTATGATTATATCGGTAATAATCCCGCAAAAGGTGGATTATTCAGAGCGGGTTCCATGGACAACGGGGATGGAATAGCTGTTGGGTGGTTAGGACACCCTGTTTTTAAAGATAAAGAAGGGCGCGAACTTTTTGTACGTCGTATGCCGACTTTTTTTGAAACATTTCCGGTTGTTTTGGTAGACGGAGACGGAATTGTTAGAGCCGATGTTCCTTTTAGAAGAGCAGAATCGAAGTATAGTGTTGAACAGGTCGGTGTAACTGTTGAGTTCTATGGCGGTGAACTCAATGGAGTGAGTTATAGTGATCCTGCTACTGTGAAAAAATATGCTAGACGTGCTCAATTGGGTGAAATTTTTGAATTAGATCGTGCTACTTTGAAATCCGATGGGGTTTTTCGTAGCAGTCCAAGGGGTTGGTTTACTTTTGGGCATGCTTCGTTTGCTTTGCTCTTCTTCTTCGGACACATTTGGCATGGTGCTAGAACCTTGTTCAGAGATGTCTTTGCTGGGATTGACCCAGATTTAGATGCTCAAGTAGAATTTGGGGCATTCCAAAAACTTGGAGATCCTACTACAAGAAGACAGGTAGTCTGATACAAGATTGCTCTGTTCCTTTTTGCCTTTATTTTTTGATTTGCCATAGGTAGGGTACCGGATAAATCTTGATTCGGATTGCTGACTTTTCGTTTCTTTGACTCTTGTCTTGGTCTTTTTTTTTTTTTTATCCGGAAAAAGATCCCAACTAAACAGGTATGGAAGCTATAATTGTAAACCGAAATCAAATCTATGGAAGCATTGGTTTATACATTCCTCTTAGTCTCGACTCTAGGAATAATTTTTTTCGCTATCTTTTTTCGCGAACCACCTAAAGTTCCAACTAAAAAGATGAAATGATTTCTCATTATCTCAATTGAAGTAACGAGCCTCACAATATTGTGAGGCTCATTACTTCAACTAGTCCCCGTGTTCCTCGAATGGATCTCTTAGTTGTTGAGAGGGTTGCCCAAAAGCAGTATATAAGGCATACCCAGTAAAACTTACAAGTAAACCAGATATAGAGATGGCAACTAGGGTTGCTGTTTCCATTATTATATAATTTCAAGACCACAATGGATCTACGATAAGATCATTTATTTACAATGGAATGGTATACAAAGTCAACAGATCTCACTGAATAAAAAAAAATAGGATTTATGGCTACACAAACCGTTGAGGATAGTTCTAGATCTGGTCCAAGACGAACTATTGTAGGGGATTTATTGAAACCATTGAATTCGGAATATGGTAAAGTGGCTCCTGGGTGGGGAACTACGCCTTTGATGGGTGTCGCGATGGCTCTATTTGCGATATTCCTATCTATTATTTTGGAGATTTATAATTCTTCCATTTTACTGGACGGAATTTCAATGAATTAGATTCGCTTCACAAGAACCCCTAAATAAACTTTTCAATAAAAAGTAAGTATGTGGGTCTCCGCTTTTTAGCCCACTCTTTTTTGGTAGTTCGATCGTGGAATTTATTT